TTCCAATAAAGTTACAAAAGCTACAGATAATAAAATTATAATAAGTAAAAAGATAAAAATAATCAAATATATTACTATTTGTGTAATAAACACATATATAAATTCTAAATTTATAGCACTAATCTGCCAAAATAGTTATGATTAATCAAAAATGAATAATATAATTAAAGTAATTGGTCCTTTCGTACTAAATCACTAAAAATAAGGATAGAAACCGACCTGGCTCACGCCGGTCTGAACTCAAATCATGTAAGAATATAATGGTCGAACAGACCAAAAAGACGAAAATCTACCCCCGTCCCTTATCTTAATTCAACATCGAGGTCGCAAACCCTTTCATCGATATGAACTCTCCAAAAAGATTACGCTGTTATCCCTAAGGTAGGTTAATCTTATAATCGAAAATTTCGGATCAAAAAAATATAAATTAATAAAAGGAATAATAAAAGTTAATAAAATTTCATTGTCACCCCAACAAAACTAATTCTTCTAAAAAATAAATTAATAAACAAAAAAATATAATTTATAAAATTAGTAAACCTCTATAGGGTCTTCTCGTCCTATAAAAAAATTTTAGCTTTTTAACTAAAAAATTAAATTCAAATTAATTATCTAAAGAAAGATTATTTTTCATCAAACCATTCATTCTAGCCTCCAATTAAAAGACAAGTGATTATGCTACCTTCGTACAGTTAAAATACCGCAGCCTTTTAATATTTATAATCAATGGGCAGGCCCGATCTTATATTTAAAACAAAAGAACATGTTTTTGTTAAACAGGTGAAAATAAAAGTTGCCGAGTTCCTATAAATAAATTAACTAAATTACTAATTTTAACATTATTAAATCTTTTAAAAATTGAAAGAGAAATTCTAATATATAATTAAAAATAAATAAATAATTATAAAAAATATATAATTATAACAAAATAATTAATGGAAATTTTTAATCCTAAATAATATTTTATAAATTATTATTTTTAAAAAAAAAGAGAGCTTATCCCCTCTTTTTTTTAATTAATAAACTTTTAATAATTAAATTAATTAAAGCATTATTAAAAATGAATTAAATTCAATTATTAGAAAACTAGATATCACCTTAAATGAAAAGCATATAACCTCTAAAATATAATTATAAATTTTTTTGAAACAAAAATAAACATTAAATTTTAAATCTTAAAGTTTCGAGAAAAAAAAATAATTTATTAATTTTATTAAACCCTGATGCAAAAGGTACTCCAAATAATAAATACTTAATCTATAAAAAATCTTAACCTTCACAGTTATAAAAACAAAAACTATTAATTCTTAAAAATACTAAAAAACAAAATATTTTTATTAAAAAAACAAATATAATTAAAAAATTATAAAAATATTAATCAAGATGAGTTGAATTGCACAACTTAAATTATTAATGTAAATAATAAGTTCCCTAAAGGAAGCAACTTGAACTTACCAGGCCCACCTTCCGGTAGGCCTACTTTGTTACGACTTATCCCAACTATTTTATAATGAGAGTGACGGGCGATGTGTACATTATTTAGAACTCAAATCAAAATTAAAAGTTTTATAAAAATTACAACCAAATCCAATTTTAAGATAGAATTTAATCTAACCATCCAAAAATAAAATTAATGTAACCCACCTCCACTTAAATATAGCTACATCTTGACCTAACATTAAATTCATAAAATTTAAAGAAAATATTCTTATAAAACATTCAATGACAGCGATATATAAGCAAAATTTAAGTTAAATCAATCGTGGATTATCAATTAAGGGGCAGGTTCCTCTGGGGAGAATAAATAACCGCCAAATTCTTTTAATTTTAAGAAAATAACTATTAATATTAAAGCAAATTTACGATCACAATAATAGGGTATCTAATCCTAGTTTATGAGTGAATTTCATATATCTATATAAACCAATAAAAATTTATTAAATTTGAATTTCACCTCAAAATAAAAATTTTAATTATAAAAATAATATAATATTTAGCCGAAAAAATTTAATTTAACTAATTGTATAACCGCGACGGCTGGCACAATTTTTGTCAGTTATAATTAAAACCCTGGTTTTATCTTAAAATAAAAACCAAAAATAAACACTGAAAAATAAAAATCATTTAGAAACTTAAGAAAACCTTACATATAATAAAGTTCAAATTCCAAATTAAAAAGAAAGAATCAAACTTTTAATTATTATAATTTAAATATCAAAAGGAACAGGTTTGTAGACCCCCCCCCTCCCCGGATCCTACGTCTCTACTCGTATTCATCGCCATATTATTCACCCGCCTATAAATATTTATATCATTATAATGTCCTATCTATATACCAGTATTATCCCTCTCTAATATCATGTACTGTTACCCATATCTAAATACTTACATATCTTGGTTCTTTATACTACATATCACCTATTCTATATCCTATATCTCTATATATTCCTTGTATTCACCATACTGTCACCTTAACCTAAATCCTCCTATATTCATAGTCTTTATAGTCTGATCCTTCTAACCCTATATCTCAGTCTCTTATATCCCCTTAGTTCTTATTAGTAAACATCTCTCTTTATCTCACTTCTTCTTTTCCAACCATTCCATATTGATCATGCGTCACATTGTTATCTATCATGTATCTGTTACCTACTCAATCCACTCCTATCTCTACTTGGGATGTTAGCTTACACCGTCTAAATATTCCTATTCGTTATATATTAGTATTCTTTTCCCTTTTCTTAAATAGTCTTATATATATATATATATTATCCCCCCCTTTTCTTTTTTACTTTTTTTAAAACATTCAATTAACATTAACAGTAATTATATAATAATATATAATTTATTAAAATTAAATAAACCAAATTCTCTAATTTAATATAAAAATTTGTTTGACAGGACCAAATGTAACCCCCTCACAGAATTTTTAAATTAATTTTAAATCATGTTCCTAAGAAAATTTTTAAATAAATAATAAGATGCCTGAATAAAGGGCTATTTTGATAGAATAGATAATGTAATTATATTACTCTTATTATATTATTTAGAATTAAACTAATCCTTTGAAATCAAAATTCAATGTGCATCATTACACCTAAATATAGAAAGATAAGCTAAAATTAAGCTTTTAGGTTCATACCCTGAAAATAGAAAATAATTCTTCTTTCTAATAATAAAAATTTCAACTAAATTAATAATATTATCAACAACTGTTATATCAACACTAATAGTATTAAGATCAGAAAATTGATTTAGTATGTGAATGGGATTAGAAATTAATATATTATCATTCATTCCATTAATAGAAGATAGAAAAAACTTAATATCATCAGAATCAAAAATAATTTACTTTATTATTCAAAGTATAGCTTCAATAATATTTTTATTTACAATTATCATAAATCCTTTAATTATAATTAATGAAAGTATAATTAACCATTTATCAATATCAATAATTACTTTAAGAATATGTATAAAAATTGGCATAGCACCCATACATTTATGATTTATTAATATTATAAAAAAGTTAAAATGGAACAATTGTATAATACTAATAACATGACAGAGGATCGCACCTTTATACATTATAAGAAATACAAATAACAATATTTTTATAATCAATATTCTTGCCATTATAAGAGCATTAATTGGAGCAATTGGGGGAATTAATCAAACATCAACAAAGAAAATTATAGCATATTCATCAATTAACCATTTAGGATGAATAACAACATGTATTATTTATGACAATGAAACATGAATGAAATACTTAATTATTTATTCATTAATAATTTTAATTTTAACAAATAGATTTAAAAAAAAATCAATTAATTTTATTAATCAAATAAGAATAAATATAAAAACAAAAACTGAAAAAATAAGATTTATTATAATAATATTAAGATTAGGGGGGCTACCACCATTTTTAGGATTTTTACCTAAATGATTAGTAATTCAATCATTAATAAATAATGAATGTAAAATAACAATTATTATTCTTATAATAACATCAATAATTACACTATTTTATTATATACGAATAATTACACCAATTATTATAATAAATAATTATATTAATAAGTGAAATATAAAAAGAAAAAATATAAAAACTACATATATATTAAATTTAATAATTAATATGATATTACCAATTACTATAATTATCAGAATAACATAAATCCTTAAGTTAAATAAACTATTAACCTTCAAAGTTAAAAATATAAATACAATTTTATAGGCTTTAGTAAAATACAACTTTAGAATTGCAGTCTAATATCATTTAATTGACTATAAAGCCTGATAAAGGAATTAACAATTCATATATAAATTTACAATTTACAACCTATAATCAGACACTTTATCTTAATAAATTAATTTATTTAGAGAACATAAAATTGAATAAATGAATATTCTCAACAAATCATAAGGATATTGGAACACTTTACTTTATATTAGGAATATGATCAGGAATAATTGGTATATCAATAAGATGAATTATTCGTATTGAATTAGGACAACCCGGGTCATTTATCGGAAATGATCAGATCTACAATGTTATTGTAACAGCACACGCCTTCATTATAATTTTTTTTATAGTTATACCAATCATGATTGGGGGATTTGGTAACTGATTAGTGCCATTAATAATTGGAGCCCCTGATATAGCATTCCCACGAATAAATAATATAAGATTCTGATTACTACCTCCATCTTTAACCCTTTTATTAGTTGGTAGAATAGTTGACGCTGGTGCAGGAACAGGTTGAACAGTATATCCGCCATTATCTGCAAATTTAGCACATAATGGAGCATCAGTTGATTTAACTATTTTTTCACTTCATCTTGCAGGAGTGTCATCAATTTTAGGAGCTGTAAATTTTATTTCAACTATTATTAATATACGAACTACAGGAATAACTAGAGAAAAAATCCCACTATTTGTATGATCAGTAGGAATTACTGCACTTTTATTATTATTATCATTACCTGTCCTAGCAGGAGCAATTACAATATTATTAACTGATCGTAATTTAAATACCTCATTTTTCGACCCAGCAGGAGGGGGGGATCCAGTTCTTTATCAACACTTATTTTGATTTTTTGGGCACCCAGAAGTATATATTTTAATTTTACCCGGATTTGGAATTATTTCACATATCATTAGACAAGAAAGTGGAAAAAGTAATGCATTTGGTTCAACAGGTATAATTTATGCCATACTGGCCATTGGTTTATTAGGATTTATTGTATGAGCACACCACATATTTACAGTTGGTATAGATGTAGATACACGAGCATATTTTACCTCAGCCACTATAATTATTGCTATCCCAACTGGAATTAAAATTTTTAGTTGACTAGCAACTATTCATGGATCCATAATTAATTATTCACCTTCAATAATATGAACATTAGGATTTGTATTTCTATTTACAATTGGGGGATTAACCGGAATTGTATTAGCTAACTCATCAATTGATATTGTATTACATGATACATATTATGTAGTAGCCCACTTCCACTATGTTCTTTCAATAGGAGCAGTATTCGCTATTATAGCAGGATTTATTCAATGGTATCCCCTATTTACAGGAATAACAATAAATCCAAAATGATTAAAAACACAATTCTTCACTATATTTATTGGAGTTAATTTAACTTTTTTCCCACAACATTTTTTAGGTTTAAGAGGTATGCCCCGACGATATTCAGATTACCCAGACATATACATATCATGAAACGTAATTTCATCAATTGGATCTACTATTTCAATCCTAGGAACTATGATATTTATCATAATTATATGAGAAAGTATAGTATCTAAACGAAAAATTATATTTGTTATAAATATAAATTCTAGAATTGAATGATTACAAAATTACCCACCGGCTGAACATTCATATAACGAAATGCCTATTGCATTTAACTTCTAATATGGCAGAAATATATGCAATGAATTTAAGATTCATCTATAAAGAATTATCTTTTTTTAGAAATTAGAAAATGATCACAAATTAATTTTCAAGATCCTAACTCACCTTTAATAGAACAATTAATATTCTTTCATGATAACACAATGATTATTTTAATTATAATTACAACTTTAATTGCTTGAATTATATTTAAAATACTTTTTAATAAAATAATTAATCGATTTATAATAGAAAATCAAATAATTGAAATTATTTGAACAGTTATTCCAGCAATAATCTTAATTCTTATTGCTTTACCATCACTACGAATTTTATATATAATAGATGAAACTAAAAACCCTTCACTAACTATTAAAGCAATTGGACACCAATGATATTGAAGTTACGAATATTCAGACTTCAAAAACATTGAATTTGAATCTTATATAAAACCAACAAGAGAAATTGAAATAAATGAATTTCGTTTATTAGAAACTGATAACCGAATTACATTACCTATAAATAATCAAATTCGTATTATTGTAACTGCAACAGATGTATTACATTCATGAACTATTCCAAGTCTTGGAATTAAAATTGATGCTATTCCAGGACGTCTAAATCAAGGATCTATATTTATTAATCGTCCTGGAATTATATATGGTCAATGCTCTGAAATCTGCGGGGCAAATCACAGATTTATACCAATCACAATTGAAAGAGTAAATACAAAACAATTTATCAGATGATTAAAAAATAAATCATTAAGTGGCTGAAAGTAAAGCAATGGTCTCTTAAACCAAAATATAGTAATTAACACATACTCTTAATGGAAAAATTAGTTTATGTAAAACATCAGATTGTCAGACTGAAAAAATTAAATATAATATTTTTCCATACCACAAATAGCACCACTATCATGATTAAGATTAATAATTATATTTATTATAATAATTATCATCGTTAATAGAATAACATATTTTAACAAAAACTATAAAATTGAAAGAAGAAGAAAAAAAATAAAAATAAATATACTTAATTGAAAATGATAACAAATTTATTTTCAACTTTTGATCCATCAACATCAATGTATTATTCAATAAATTGAATAAGAACTATAATTATTTTAATAATTATACCTTATCCTTATTGAATTATTAAATCACGACAAAAAATATTAATTGATTTAATCTATAAAACATTACATCAAGAATTCAAAATACTTTTATCTAAAAGTGAAGGTTTGACATTAATAATAACATCCTTATTTATATTTATTTTAATTAATAATATAATAGGTTTATTACCTTATATTTTTACTAGTTCAAGACACCTAATTTTCTCATTAGCATTATCATTACCTTTATGATTATCAATTATGCTTTTTGGATGAATTAACAAAACACAACATATATTTAGCCATTTAATCCCAGCAGGTACACCAGGTATATTAATACCTTTTATAGTATGCATTGAAACAATTAGTAATATTATTCGACCAGGATCACTAGCCGTACGTCTAACGGCTAATATAATTGCTGGACATTTATTAATAAGATTATTAGGTAATAACACAACAAGAGCATCGACAATAATAGTTATTATATTAATAATAATCCAAATTGGACTTATATTATTTGAAACGGCAGTAGCAATAATTCAAGCTTATGTATTTTCAGTTTTAACTACCTTATATTCAAGTGAAGTAAATTATGAAAAAAAGTAATCACCCATTTCATTTAGTAGACCCTAGTCCATGACCTTTAACAGGATCAATTGGAGCTATAACAATAACATCAGGTATAGTTATATGATTTCATATAAAAAACCCAACACTTATATTACTAGGAATTATAATTTTATTACTAACAATAATACAATGATGACGAGATATTGTTCGTGAAGGAACATACCAAGGCAAACATACCATTATAGTAACCAATGGATTAAAGTGAGGTATAATTTTATTTATTATCTCAGAAATCTTCTTTTTCATTTCATTCTTCTGGGCTTTCTTTCATAGTAGACTTGCACCAACTGTTGAAATCGGTATAACCTGGCCTCCGAAAGGTATTCAAACTTTTAATCCTATAGATATTCCTCTTCTAAATACAACAATTTTATTATCTTCAGGTATTACTATTACATGGGCACACCACAGTATTATAAATAAAAATCATAACCAAACAATTAGGGGTTTATTTATAACAGTTACGTTGGGGATTTATTTCACTATCCTGCAAGCATATGAATATTTAGAGTCCCCATTTACAATCAGTGACTCCGTCTATGGATCTTGTTTCTTCATAGCAACAGGATTCCATGGAATCCACGTAATTATTGGAACTACATTCTTATTAGTTTGCCTAATTCGAACTATTAAATTTCATTTTTCAAGTAAACACCATTTTGGATTTGAAGCAGCAGCTTGATACTGGCATTTTGTAGATGTAGTATGATTATTTTTATATATTTCAATTTACTGATGAGGTAGTTATTTTTTTAGTATATAAAGTATACTTAACTTCCAATTAAGAGGTCTCACAAGAGAAAAAATAATTCTATTAACCAGCTCATCAATTATAATTAGATTTATTATTAGTTTAATTCTTATTATATTATGCTCGGTTATTTCAAAAAAGGCAAAAAACAACCGAGAAAAAATAACACCATTTGAATGTGGATTTGACCCTAAAAGATCATCACGAATACCATTTTCTATCCAATTTTTTATAATTGCAATTATCTTTTTAATTTTTGATGTAGAAATTGTAATTTTAATACCAACAATTAAAATTATACAAATAACTAAAATAAAATCATGATTCATTGTAACATCAACATTCTTGATTATCTTAATTGTTGGATTATATCATGAATGAAAAAACGGAATTCTAGAATGAAGAGATTGGGGTTATAGTTAATAATAACATTTAATTTGCAATTAAAAATTATTCTAATAAGAATTATCCTCAAGTAATGAAGTAAATTTTACATTTAGTTTCGACCTAAAAATAGGGTTATAACCCCTTACTTTTAACTAAAACCAAAATAGAGGTATTTCACTGTTAATGAAATTATTGATTAAAAATCTAGTTAAAAGAGAATGTAGTAACTAAAAGAAGCCGCTAACTATCTTTTAAAGCGGTTAAAATCCGTTTTTCTCTTATATTTATATAGTTTAAGTAAAAACATTTCATTTTCAATGAAAAGAAAAAATAATTATTTTTATAAATACCTGAAGAGATAAATCCCATAATAATATCTTCAATATTAAGCTTTATAATTAAGCTATTCAAGTATTAATAAACAAAAAATATTAAAGAAAACAAAAAAAAAGAAATCATATAAATTTTTAAATTATTATAATAAAAAAAATGAACAAATTTTCTCAAAACTACTACGTAAAAAAAAGATAGTTTTGAGAAAATTAACTCCCCTCAACCAACCTCTAAATTTTGATTTAGATCAAATGAAATTTTAAAAAAATTATTATTTAAAATATAAGTTCTAAAAGAAGGTATAAATCACATGCTTCCTAAAAAAGAAGAAATTTTATAAAAAAATAAATAATTTGAAAATGAATTATAATAAAAAATTGATAATTCATATCCTAAAAACCCCCCTAAAAAAATTATAAATAAAGATATTAACTTTATAAAAGTTGATAAAACTAAAAAAGAAGGTGTTCTAAAAATTAATCATATTAAAAGACTACCTGAGAATATTGATATTATAACTAAAAAAATTATAGAAAAATTTATTAATTTATCTTCCGAATAATTTTGACAAGTATAAGAATTAGGATAAAGACTTATAGTGTAATAAATTAAACGCACACTATAAGAAACTGTTAAACCTACAGAAATATATATAATTATATAAATAAAAATATTAGAACCTATAAAAGTTGACATTTCCAAAATTAAATCCTTTGAATAAAATCCAGAAAGATAGGGAAAACCACATAAAGAAAGATTTGAAATACAAAAACATGTAATTGTAAATGGAAGATGATAAGAAAGACCTCCTATATAACGAATATCTTGTGTATCATTTATAACATGAATAATTAATCCAGCACATAAAAAAAGTAAAGCTTTAAAAAAAGCATGTGTTAATAAATGAAAATATGATAAGTATGGAAAACCTAAAAAAAGAATACTTATTATTAAACCTAGCTGTCTTAAAGTAGATAAAGCAATAATTTTTTTTAAATCAAATTCAAAATTAGCACCCAAACCTGACATAAATATAGTTATTAAAGATAATACTAAAAAAAAATCACAATTAAATATATAAATTATTGAACTAAAACGAATTAAAAGATAAACACCGGCAGTTACTAAAGTTGAAGAGTGAACTAAAGCAGAAACGGGGGTTGGGGCTGCTATAGCAGCAGGCAATCAAGAAGAAAAAGGAATTTGAGCTCTTTTTGTAAAACCGGCCAAAACTAATAAAATAATTAAATAAAACATTCATCAATCATAAATAAATAAATAATAAAAAAAATGTCAACTACCAAAATTTATTATTCAAGAAATAGATAAAAGAATAGCAACATCCCCAATACGATTTGTTAGAATAGTTAATATCCCAGCTCTATGTGATTTGTAATTCTGAAAATAAATAACTAAACAATAAGAAACTAAACCTAAACCATCTCAACCAATTAAAATACTAATTAAATTTGGTCTTATAATAAGTATAAATATAGAAAAAATAAATATTAAAACTAAATATAAAAATCGAATTTTATTATAATCTGAAATCATGTAACTATGACTATATAAAATAACTATTGATGAAATAAAAAAAACACAACCTCTAAAAAGTAAAGATATTCAATCAAAAATCAAAGTTAAAGTAATTATTATTCTATTATAAGTAACAAATTCCCAATCTAATAAAAAAGTTTGATCAAAATATATAAAAAAAAGGCCTACTAAAAATATTAATAAACCTAAAATAAATAAAAAAAATGATCTAATTATATAAAAAGAAGTATTCTTCAAAGTCTGAAATAATATTATACCTATAACACCACAAATTATTATTCTTATTAAACTATTCAAACATAATCAAACTATAAAAATATCAATTTTTAAAATTATCAAATTTAAAGGAAAACAATGAAAAAAAAGTAATATATATTCACGTAAATTAATATTAAAAACAGATTTTAATCCAGAATATAAAGAACCATGTTGAGTATTAGAATATAAATAAATACTATAACAACATCTTAAAAATGAACCTCAAAATAAAAAAAAGAAAGAATAACATGATCATCTTATAACACTATTAATAATAAAAATTTCCCCTAATAAATTTAAAGTTATAGGTCTAGCCATATTATTGGCACAAAATAAAAACCAAAAAAAAGATAATCTCGGCATTAAACTAATTATTCCTTTATTAAAATAAAATCTACGTCTATTTGAACGTTCATAAATTAGATTAGCTAAACAAAATAAACCCGAAGAACAAAGACCATGACCAATTATTAAAATAAGAGAGCCTAATATACCTAAATTATTTATTGAAAAAATACCACAAATTACTAAAGCCATATGTCTCACAGATGAATAAGCAATTAAAGATTTTATATCAACTTGAAATATACAAATGAAACCAATTACTATTATACCAAATAAACTTAATCTAATAAAAAAAACATTATTAATTATAAAAAACCCCTCGATAAAACTTAAAACACGTATTAACCCATAACCCCCTAATTTTAAAAGAATGCCGGCTAAAATTATAGAACCTGAAATAGGAGCCTCCACATGAGCCCTAGGTAATCAAAAGTGAAAAAAGATTATAGGTATTTTAATTAAAAAAGCTAAAATTAAACCTAAGTAAAGATAAAAATTATAATTAATTAAGATTAAAGGATAAAATATACTATAACAAGAATTATTAATATAAAAAATTGATAATAAAAGAGGTAAAGAACCAAAAAGAGTGTAAAAAAGTAAATAAAATCCCGAAGAAAGACGTTCAGGCTGATAACCTCAACCAAAAATTAATAAAAGAGTTGGAATTAAACTAGATTCAAAAAAAACATAAAACAAAAAGATATTTTGAGTTGAAAAAGAAAGAATTAAGAAAAGTAATAGAAAAATTACAACTAAAATAAAATAATTTGATGAACTTGAAAAACTAACCTTATATCTAGCCAAAATTATTAATATACTAATCCAAATACTTAAATAAATTAAAGAAGAGGAAAGAACATCTATTATAAAACCATATCTTAAAGAACCGTAAAAAAAAGTAAATAATCTTATATTTAAAAATAAAATTAAAGAAATAAAGAAAGAACAAATTAAAATTATTCAATTATTTAAAAAACATAATGGGATCAAAAAAAAATAAAAAAATAATATTTTTATCATATTAAACTTCTAATATTTATTAAGTTATCATTACCATGACAACGAATTATTGATACAAGAACTGAAAGGCCTAAAACTCCTTCACAAACAGAAAAAGTTAAAAAAAAAATAATAAAATAATATTCTCTCATATATCTATAAAGAAAAAAAAAGAAAGAAAAAAAAATTACAACAACTAAATACTCTAATCTTAATAAAGTTAATAGCAAATGTTTACGAGAAGAACATAAAATAACTAAACCACATAAAAATATATATCAAAAAATTAAGTAATTTAATAAAATCAGTTTTAATAGTTTAAAAAAAAATAATGATCTTGTAAATCATAGATAGAATATTCTTTAAAACTTCAGCAAGAGAATAATAAATCCTTACTTTAATCCCCAAAATTAATATTTTAAATAAAATACTCGCTGATTATGAAAATAATTTTTATAATTATAATTATGATATCAACAATTATAATAATACTGAAACACCCTTTAAGAATAGGATTTAACTTAATTTTAATCACCTTTATGTCATCGATTACAATAAGAATGTGAATAAAATATACATGATATTCATATATTTTAGTTTTAGTAATACTAGGAGGAATACTAGTATTATTTATATATATAGCTAGAATCGCCTCAAATGAAATTATAAAATTCTCATTTAAAACTATAATTGTAATAATAATTTCTATTATAATTGCTATAATTCTATTAAAAGAAGAAATATTATCATATAATAGAATTATAATTCAAACTATAGATGGACAACAAAATATATCCATAATAAAGTTATTTAATACACAAAGATCATATCTTACAATTATAATAGCTTTATATTTATTAATAACAATAATTTATGTAATCTTTATTACAAATACATTTGAAGGACCAATACGAAAGAAAAATTATGAAAAAACCAATCCGAAAATCACATCCTATAATTAAAATTATAAATTCTTCATTATTTGATTTACCAACCCCATCATCAATTTCAATTTGATGAAATTTTGGATCACTTTTAGGAATATGTTTAATTATTCAAATTTTGACTGGTGTTTTTTTAGCTATACATTATACGGCTGATATTAACATTGCATTTGATAGAGTAATTCATATTACACGAGATGTAAATTCAGGGTGATTATTACGAAATATACATGCAAATGGCGCATCTATATTTTTTATTTGTTTATATTTACATATTGGACGAGGGATATATTACGGATCATACAAATTATTTATAACATGAAGTGTAGGTGTAATTATATTATTTATTATTATAGCAACAGCCTTTTTAGGATATGTATTACCATGGGGACAAATATCATTCTGAGGAGCTACAGTAATTACTAATTTAATATCAGCTATCCCCTATTTAGGAAATGAAATTGTAAAGTGATTATGAGGTGGATTTTCAATTGATAATGCTACATTAACTCGATTTTTTACATTACATTTCTTATTACCATTTATTTTAGCCGGAATAACAATAATTCATTTATTATTTCTTCACCAAACAGGATCTAATAACCCAACGGGAATTAATAGAAACTATGACAAAATACCTTTTCACCCTTACTTCTCAATTAAAGATATTATAGGAATATTGATTGCATTATATTTATTCTTAATAATCAATCTACTAGAACCCCGATTATTAGGTGATCCTGAAAATTTCATTCCAGCAAATCCTTTAGTTACTCCAATTCATATTCAACCAGAATGATATTTTCTTTTTGCATATGCAATTTTACGATCAATTCCTAATAAACTAGGAGGTGTTGTAGCTATAATTTTATCTATTCTTATAATGATAATCATCCCTTTAACCTCAAAAAACAAATTTCAAAGAAATATATTTTATCCTATTAATCAAATAATATTTTGATCTTTTTTTACGATGGTATTATTATTAACATGAATTGGGGCACGACCGGCAGAAGAACCATTTATCACCACGGGACAGATTATCACAACTTTATATTTTATATATTTTATTATTAACCCAATTATATTAAAAATATGAGATAAACTAACAGATTAGTTGACTAAGCTTTAGACAAGCGTATATTTTGAAAATATAAAAAAGAAGTTCAATTCTTCTATCAACTTAACTTATAATAATGATTATAAATACTCAAATATAAAAGTAATAAAACCTATATAAAAAATAAAATAATTTAAAGAAATTGGTAAAAAAACTTTTCAAGTTAAATATATTAATTTATCATAACGAAAACGAGGTAAAGTTCCTCGAACTCAAATTACTAAAAAAATAATAAATACCAATTTTAAAAAAAATAATAAAGAATTTAAATCACAACCCAAAAAAAAAATAACAGTTAACAAGCTTATAAAAATAATATTTATATATTCAGATAAAAAAATAAAAGCAAATCCACCTCTTCTATATTCAACATTAAATCCAGAAACTAATTCTGACTCACCCTCAGCAAAATCAAATGGTGAACGATTAACTTCAGCTAAAAAAGAAGAAATTCAACAAAAAAATAAAGGAAAAGAAAAAAATATAAATCAAATATAATTTTGAAAGGAAGAAAATAAAATTAAATCAAAACCATAAACAAATAAAATTAAACATAATAAAATTATTGATATTCTTACTTCATAAGAAATAGTTTGTGCTATACAACGAAGTGATCCTAATATGGAATAGTTGGAATTTGAAGATCAACCACATATCAAAACACCATAAACACCCAAACTTGTACAACATAAAAAATACAAAAATCCTAAATTAAAATTATAAACATTTACTATAAAAGGAAATAATAACCATAGTCTAAAAGATAATATTAATATAAAAACAGGAGAAAAATAGTAAATTATGAAATTTGATATATATAAGTAAGTTTGTTCCTTAAAAAATAATTTTAAACCATCACTAAATGGTTGTAATAAACCTATATATCCAACCTTGTTAGGGCCCCTTCGTAACTGAATATAACCTAAAACTTTACG